ATATTAGAAGGATTACCATATATAACACAAAATTTCTCCGCCGATTCTTTTTAGTCGAGCTTCTCGGTCTGTCATTATACCTTGAGAAGTCGAAAGGATTACAATTCCTATTCCGCCTAAAATTCGTGGAATTCGTTGAGAGTTAGAATAGATTCGTAGACCCGGTCGACTTATTCTCTTTAAATTTAAAATCGTTTTATAGGATTCTTTCTTATTTCGTCTATGTCTTAGGGTTAAAATCAAAAAGTATTGGTTGTTTTCGCGATGTTTCCTTACGTTTTCGATAAAACCCTCTCGTAAAAGTATTTTAACAATGCTTTCGGTGATGTTAGTCGATCCTATCCGAACCGTTCCTTTTCTATTCATGTCAGCATTTCGTATAGAGGTTATTATATCAGCAATAGTGTCTTTCCCCATGATAAGTTAAAATTCCTTATTGTTCTATAATTTTGATATAATCAACATGTTTTTTTTTCTTTTATTTATATATAGATATAGACGAATTATATATTAATATATGAATTCAATTATTAATATATAATTATTAAGGGTATATACGTGATATACAATCTATTAATTAATTTGATTTCAATACCTTTTTTTGAATCCTATCCTATACTAATTATCGATATTTAGGTCTTATAATACCTCAGGAGCTAATGAAACTATTTTAGTAAAGTTTAATTGTCTCAATTCCCGGGGGATTGCCCCAAAAACTCGAGTTCCTTTTGGATTTCCTTCTTGATCAATGACAACTGCGGCATTGTCATCATATCGTATTATCGTCCCATTGTTACGTTTGAGTTCTTTACAAGTACGTACAATTACAGCTCTGATCACTTCTGATCTTTCTAAAGGAGTATTCGGTATTGCTTCCTTGATTACAGCAACAATAACGTCACCAATATGAGCATAGCGGCGATTACTAGCTCCTATTATTCGAATACACATCAATTCTCGAGCCCCGCTGTTGTCTGCTACATTCAAATAGGTTTGTGGTTGAATCATATCATTTTTTTTTATCTCTTCTTTTAATGCAAAGGACGAAGTAAAAAAATATTGTTTGTCAAAAAAAGAAAACTTATAATCTTTTTATCCTTAAATGTTATTTAGCTTTTTCATTCTATATTCCTATTCAGAAATAATGAATTGGGTTTTTATAGGCATTTTTGATGCCGCTATTGAAATAGCTTTTCTGGCTATATTTTCGGGTACACCACCCATTTCATAAAGGATTTTACCTGGTTTAACCACAGCTACCCAATACTCTGGGGATCCTTTCCCAGAACCCATACGCGTTTCCGCGGGTCTTACTGTAACTGGTTTGTCTGGAAATATACGTACCCAAATTTTTCCACCACGTCGTACATTTCGTGTCATTGCTCGTCGCCCTGCTTCTATTTGTCTAGATGTGATCCAAGCGGGTTCAAGTGTTTGAAGAGCATATCTGCCAAAACAAATACGATTCCCACGAGAAGATATTCCTTTTAGTCTTCCTCGATGTTGTTTACGAAATCTGGTTCTTTTTGGGTTATAGTTGATGGGTTTTTTCTAAATTCGAAATTCCATCTCTACTACAGAACTGAACGTGAGAGTTTCTTCTCATCCAGCTCCTCGCGAATAAAAGGACTAATTAAGATATAGATGTAGTTAATGATTAATCCTAATTAATCATGGTATTTTTTGAAATTTCATCTTATCTCTTCTAAATTTGTGTATGTCGTTTTCGAAATAGAATCCAAGATTAATTCGATTTCTATTTATTTAAAAATAATGTAATATCATCATTTCGAATGTAGTTTTTGTTAGAGTTAGAATATTCTAACAAATCCTTATTTTCTTTTATCTTTTTCATTTTTTTTTTTTTCGTATTTTATTACTTTTTTTTTCAAATAAAAAAACAAATTTTTCGCTGGCGAATATTTACTCTTTCAATATCTATTTAAGTTTGATGTTTATCCCACGAGGTCTCAGAATCAAAATCAGAATAGATAATAAAGTTTCTGGTTTATTCCGCCATCCTGTCCAATGAATTACTAAGATTTGTTTTTTACTAGAATCCTCTATATTCATGGGTTCCGTCGTTCCCATCGCTTCTTGATTAATCATTAGGCCCGAATTCTACAATGGAGCTCTTACATGAAATTTTGAATTTCATTTTTTTAATTTGTTTTTGAGTCAATTTTCTCAGTTTTTATTGGCTCAGGGCTCGTAATTTTTTGGTTTCGGAACAGATTTATCTAATTATTATGAATGAATCTGTATTGATGCTTTATTACATTGCTTTTCTTACAGTGACCTCATAGACTTTCCAAATTGGAATCATATATCATTAATATTCAATTTTTTCTCTCTTTCTTTCATCCTTCCATTTATCCGCATACTTTTCGATTACCTTTCATAACTTATAATAATATTTCTTTATTCTTTTTTTTTTTATTCAGTTGCTACAATGATATGATCGGTCTATCATATCTTGACTCATTTTTTTGGATCCAGA